GAGGAATAATTAGAACTATTGTATCAAGCTTTTTCATAACAATTTTTATTAGAGATGAATTTTGTAACATTTGACTTCGTACCACTGAAAAATTTAGCCTAATACTTAAAAAATAACCCAAAAAGTGAAATGAATGCTGGGAAAATTGGTTTATATCGATCGTTCCTGGTTGAGACCAAATATCAAAATGACATTGCCATAAATAGATAAAATAGTATTTCCATTTATTTATAAAAAGAGGCGTATTCTTTGAAACTAGAATGGATTTTCCTTGATATCTAACATAATGGATCAAAGGATCCTTAAAGGATGATAAGGTATACGAAAAATTCTTAACAAATATTTCTGTAAGATGTTCTATTTTTTCATAGAAAAAAATTCGCTCAAAAAAAACGCGAAAATATTTAAATTGTAACTGAGAAGATTTGTTACATAGAAAAAGAAAGATAGATTCGTATTCCCATACATATAAATTATATAGTAGTAAGAAAAATCTTGGATTACTTTTTAAAAAAAAAGTAGAAATCCATTTTTGGGGAGTAAAAAGACTATTCCAGTCACAATAGTAATAAAAATAAAAAAACAACCTTAATAAATGAAAGAAAAAGACATCTTTTATCCAATATCGAAAGATTTGAACCAAGATTTCCAGATGGATAGGATAGGGTATTCTTATATCTGACTTATGATTGAAATATATAAATTTATCTTCGAAAAAAGGAAAAATGGAATGAATTGATCGCAAATTATTATAAGATTTTACGATTTCTAACTCTTTTAAGGAAGATATATATAATTGTAGGGAAAATAGAATCTCCAGAACGACAACAAAACCTTCTACTATTATTTGAGAATAATAATTATTGTTATAACCCCAAAAAGGATTTTTGTTAGAATCATTAACAATAATGATCAAATGAGTCTGTTGATACAGTCGAGTAATTAAACGTTTTACAATTAGTAAACTAAAATTTTTGTTATAACCTACATTTTCTACAAAAATGGATCCACGACTATAAGCGAGTCCATAAATATACTCCCGAAAAAAAAGCGGGTATAGGATGTCCCGGTGGCGAGATCTATGGAGTTCCAAAAATACTTGATATTCCTCCATTAAATTAAAAAAAAATCCTATTTAATTTAGTCAAATAAAGAATCCGAGATTCATTGGATTATCAAATGATACATAGTGCGATATGGTCAAAACAGGGAATTCTATATACTATATATATATTAATTTTAATAAAAAAATGAAAAAAGAATTCTATATATTGTATATAGATACCTAGAAAACAAGTAAAACCCATCAACGGACTCACTCTAATCGCTTTTTCCACCAAATTTTTGTTCTAGGATAACAAGCTAGTTAGGAATCCTTTATTTTTTTCAACCCAATCACTCTTTTGATTTTGGAAAAAAATATCTTATTCTTATCAAAATACTCTTTCTTTTACACATACACATTTATCGCTACCCCCAAAATATAATGGAAAATCGCTTTATAGTTAGGACTCATAACAAAAATAAATAATCCATTCACAGGAAAAGCTTTTCCCACATAAAGCACTAACCTCTTTTTAACGTACAATTAGATGGGGTAATCCTTCAAATACAAAATAAATGAAAGCTCGTTACTTTTTGTTTCCCTATAATTAGAGCTGCCAAGCTCTATCCCTTTATAAATTAAACCCAACTGAATTCTTTTGTTCCGAGCCAAGAATTCAAACACAAATTTGGACCGGATAAAAATAAGAGTGAAATACTTTTCGAATTCGTCATTGATACGACATGCTACTTTTTCCATTCATTCCCTTCTGGATCAGTCGTGGTTTTACAAACTCTACCGATGGTATAGACGAACCAATTGCTTCATAGAAATGTGTAAAAAATAGAGTCGCTCTTAAAAGCCGAGTACTCTACCATTGAGTTAGCAACCCCAAATTATAAAATAACAATTTAAAATAAGATAAGTGTGTATATCCAATCGCAATAAAAACAACACAAATAAAAGATGGAATTGTCTAATAAAATATTAGACATAAAAAATGGAAAAAACTAAAAATATCGAAAGCGAATAGATTCTCAACATAAAAATGAACAGATAAACCTAAAAATTTTCTCACAAAAAATCAAAAATGATAGACCACCCTTTTATCGACTATGTTATCCATTATTCTATATTACATTTATTATTTATAACTATGTATTATTTTTTTGATTTATCTCTCAATTTCAATTCAATTAATTAACTTTCAATCAAACAATCAAATAAGGGATTTCTTGTTTTTGTATCGCAGAAAATCCAACGAATCCACCATTTGATGAATTAAAAAAGCCTATTTAACATGAGTAAATTGATCAATTTATTCACGATCGGATTATATTTATTTGATACACTGTTGTCAATATTAGTATTGAAAAAAGAATACAATTGAGAAAACAAATAAAAAAATGGAACACCCACCCTATTTATGTTATGTGAAAAAACATCGAAAAACGA